ATGAATTAGATATGATTTTTTCTCTTTTCCTGTCCATGATCAAAGAGTTAGCGACACGCTTTTGTTTTTGTATACCGAATCTCAATCAATTTAGGAAGTGAAAATCATGACATGATTCTGCCTAAAAACTTCAACCTGACCCAACCAAGTCTAATCCTAAGTCACATGGGTCTAGGACGTATTCTTTTCTTGGTCTTGGGTCTTGTATTTGTATTGTAGAAGCCCCCTGCCCTGACTAATCACTAATCGTTTATTTTTTGGCAGAACAAGAGCAACCTTATTGATTGATTCAGAGATAATAGAGAGATAATGAATTGGTCCTAAATTAAATGGATTAACGTTTCTTCTTCCATATTCTATGAGTTGAGTGGGTTTGGGGGTTTGATTTGGTCTGTCGAATCATTCGATAATGCGTGATTCTTTCTATTCGAAAATGGTATGTAAATCTTTTATGATTCCGTCGATTATACTACTCCACTTTTTGCTATGTTTCATTGTCTAGTGCTGTAAAACCTTTTCTTGTAGCAGAATCTAACCCACTGCTTGGTCTTATCATTATATTATTAAGTGTTATTGCCGTACCAAAACAAACAAGTATTTTGGTTCATTCCAAATCGTAATCTAGTTTAGTACTAGAGATTGATCCGAAATAGAATGAAATGAGTCTTTCATTCTAACTCCACTGAAATAACTCCATTCTTCTTATTTATTTCTGAGAAGGTGGGGGTTCAAAGTTTCCATATAGAAAGATATAAGTTGTTATATGTCACCTCTCAATTCAACGGATTGAATCAAAATCAAATTAATTAAGAAAAATAGAAATGAAATTTAGGACACGGAAAGGATAAAAAAGCGTTCGATGCATTAGATTATGTATTCATATTCGTATCAAATCAATAGAAGCAATGATCCTCTACCCAGATTTTAATGAAAAAGGAATACTTCGATTCGAATAAATAGAATATGTTATAAATAGAATATGTTAGAAATCCCTAGACAATTTACTTCATATGACTATTGAAAAATTTCAGTTTTAAAAAATGGAATTATTCGAAATTGTATTTCATTATATTATTTATTCCATTATAAATTCTAATTTATTTTATTTCATTATTATTATATTCCATCTTTCATTCTATCTTTCATTATTATTATTATATACTATGAAGATAGTATTCTAATGAATATAGTATTCATAGTATTTAATTATAGGATATTTACTTTTCTTTACTATTTCTTTTTTTTTTTACTATTTCTTATTTTTTTTATTATTTCATATTTTTTTCATATTTTATTATTATTAATATTTTATATTTTATTATTTTATATTTTATTATTATTATATATATTATTATTTATATTATAGATTATAATATAATGGATTATAGGATATTTTTATAGGATATTGATAATAGGTTATAGTTATAGAAATAGAATATTTTAGTATTTTATTACCTTTTTATAGAGGATAGAAAACTCAAGACAAAGTGAGAGAGTTTTGTTTGTGTAAGAGCACCCTACGTTTACACCATATCTAAATAGAATCGAAATCCAAAATGTAAGTGGGGTTCTATTAGATGAATCTTTAAACAAGACATGCCCCACAGCAAACAAACTCTAAGCTATGTGGTTTGATTTGATCAAAATCAATTCTTGTTTCGTCTAAGATAAGAAGATAAGAAGCTCTGGATGAATTGACAATTCCGATTCGAATCGAATAATTCAGCCTATTCCACATTACTAGGAGTACATTTATGTTTCTGCTTCACGAATATGATATTTTCTGGGCATTTCTAATAATATCAAGCGTTATTCCTATCTTGGCATTTGTAATTTCCGGAGTTTTAGCCCCGGTTAGTGAAGGACCAGAGAAGCTCTCTAGTTATGAATCGGGTATGGAACCCATGGGGAATGCTTGGTTACAATTCCGAATCCGCTATTACATGTTTGCTCTAGTTTTTGTTGTTTTTGATGTTGAAACGGTCTTTCTTTATCCATGGGCAATGAGTTTCGATGTATTGGGTGTATCCGTATTTATCGAAGCTTTCATTTTCGTGCTTATCCCAATTGTTGGTTCAGTTTATGCATGGCGAAAAGGAGCATTGGAATGGTCTTAACTGAATATTCAGACAATCAAAATAAAAAGGAAGGAAAAGATTACATTGAGACAGTTATGGATTTGATTGAGTTTCCCTTACTTGACAAAACAACTACCAATTCAGTTATTTCAACTACATTGAATGATCTTTCGAATTGGTCAAGACTTTCCAGTTTATGGCCGCTTCTATATGGTACCAGTTGCTGTTTTATTGAATTTGCTTCATTAATAGGCTCGCGATTCGACTTTGATCGTTATGGATTGGTACCAAGATCGAGTCCTAGGCAAGCGGATCTCATTTTAACAGCCGGCACAGTCACAATGAAAATGGCTCCTTCCTTAGTAAGACTATATGAGCAAATGCCTGAGCCAAAATATGTCATTGCTATGGGAGCTTGTACT